GGAAGAACTGGCAAGCTGATTTAGATAAAAGAACCTAAGCTTCCAATGGCTCTTCGAGAAGCAAAGGTATCTTCATATCTTATAAAGACGAATGAGTTTGCGTTTGGGGCAGGGTACTTAATAAATAATTTAGGTGGTAATTTTTCGTTAGGTGCCTGTTGAAGTTCTGCTTATGATACTCGTGGCGTTTCTTCTACGGTCATTTGTCCCGCATATTGATCTCCAGGGCCGCAGGCGCCTCGTCGCGCCCTGCGGCCTAGGCTTGCAGCTTGTTGTATTTGGCTCCACTACACGCTTAGCAGCATCATCTAGACGTGGGTGTTTATCCCCAGTACTTATTTCTTTTCCTACCTAACCAACAAGCATTAATTTCTTTCATTTCACGCTCTTGAGTCTCTTCCAAAAGCTGATCCGCGTTTTTAGCTTTATCAGCAAGTACCTGATGATCGAACTTTAGCTTTTGCGACTTTAGGTCTTTTTCTCGCAATTTTAATTCATTCGCTTTATTCAAATTATCCACGTACAATTATCCACCAAAATAGGAAATATCTTAAACTTTAAACCTAAGATTCCACAATGAATGAAGATAATAAGATTATTTTTATTCTTTCATCTATGCAAAACACCTTCCTAACCTCTAGACGTTGAGGGTACTGAAGTCCCAATCCTTACCCACTAGGTTTATTTGTATTCGCAGGGCTTTTATAGTTTATCTTACCCTCAGAAAAAGCCAAAAGATTCCCATCATGAAAATAAGCTATTAGATGGTGGGGTCTGGGTTCCATCGCAAGGTTGCTTCGGCTGGAATAGTCAATTCGTGGGATTGAAAATACGAGGCGTAGACCGAAGGAAATACGTTTTCCGTCACGAGATAAATTGGGCGGCCAGTAGGCCGCGTCAACGACTCGTCTTTATATATTTTATATAAAGTGTCGGCTACGTTTAACAAATTATGGTTTTAAATATTCCCAAAGAGAGCCTTTGCCTGATACAAAAAGGTTTTTCAGGAGAACAACCCTAGATCCTAGTATAGCACCATGCTAGGTCCACATCAACGATTCGCTATGCTGCGCCCTTTCCATTATCAAATATAACCCACTTCAATTCAGTAAATTTCTCTCATTGCTCGGTTAACAACCAAGTTAAACGAATCTTTAGAATAGGTATAACACCAGGACAGGACGCAGCTTACTTTTCGTTGATCTAACTCTCTAGGCTGGATTCAAACCAACGATCCAATGGATAGAGTAAGCTTTTCGGAATAATTATAGGCCATGCATGCTCTTGCTCGGTATTCGAAACTAGCATAATTGAACAAATATGATGGTCTTTATCAGCATAGAGAAAAAAAAATAAAAAAAAGTTCCTTGAGTAGAGAGGGCTTTTAGAAAAAAAGCGCAGCCCCCCCGGCTCGCTTTTTTTTATGGGCCTTCAGTGCTTTATTAAGCCTGCCAAGGAGGGCGTTCCTGAATTGTTCTAGGTCATCAGCATCGCTTTAGGTTATTTTTCGTGCTATGAACGAAGCACAGGTCGAGCAATCGGGTGTAGCAAGTTTATTCGCCTACGCGCATAGCTTGGTAGCTACAAGCAAACTAAACACGATGCATCATGCATTTCGTGAATAAATCCATTATGAGTGCTTGGCGGCACAACTGAATCTGTTCTACATGATCAGTATGACTCTCCCGTTAACCGTGAAAATCATATGTAGAAAGAAAATCATATGTAGAAAACAGAGCCTACAAAGGCTTTGGTATTCGCTTTAAGTACAATCAACCTCTTGGAAACCCAATCTATCTAGGTGCAAACGGCCGAACCAATACAATGCTTGTAAAGAAGGGGATTCAAAGTAGCAGATTATGCAACTTGTTGATTATAGTGACTTGGCTTTCATTCAGTTATGCAATAACATAGTAATTAGATGCTACGCCATGGATCTACTAAGTAGATCCATGGTTCGGGATTGAACGCTAGGCGTGCCTTGAAAAAAATTAAAAATCCACACGATTTATGCTCGATAGCTTGACCATGCCGTACTTACATAGATAGGAGCCAAAAAGACCCGAATGAGTTGCGTTTAACCATAAGATTTATCCATATGAGGCCTAACTTAGATATAGTCTATACCATGCTCATGCTGCGTTTTCTAAATTTGTTTCCGAATAAAGGTAAGGTATTGTTTTAGACATGCTCTGAACAATGCTATAGTAAAAAACTAGATCCTATATCAATATATTCAGGGCACTTAACAGCCATTTGCTCTAACCGCTAAGCTTTTGAAAGAAAAGCACAAAAAAATATTTGGCTGCGCTTTGCGCCTTTGCCCATGGGGGCAACAGTTGCAGTAAAGGGGTTTGGATTGAATAGGAAAGATAAATGCATCAAGGGCAATGCAGTAACTTGGAGGAGAGAACGAGCCGCCATGCCACCACCTTTTCTTCTCTTCGCTCCACATTCATTATTGGCTTTCTTTGCTCCGTGCGGAGGAAGAGCAGAGATTGAAAGAAGCGCTTCTTAAAAAATGCGTACAAAAAAATATATATATATATATTTCGCTACGCGCCCTTTTTTTTCGTTCCATTTGCCCGACCCTCGAATCGCTATGCGAATCAAGTTGGTTCCTATACGGGTGCCTTCCTTTTCGAAGGTTTTTTATACTCCTCGTTGCACCAAAGTACATACTTTGTTTATTGTTCACTCTGTCCATAAAGGTCGTTCCAAAAATATATATAGATTTTTTCTGAGCTTCTTAATGGCTTCAGAGGGCTGAACCCTTAGATATCTCTGATTTTTCTTATAGTATTCTTAAAATCTATAGCATTTTGTCGGAACACATCCTGTCTTTTGACTTGAGTAGTTTTATGCATAGTAAGTACTATAGCCCCAATCATGGCTACTAATAAAATAAGACTAGAGACCAAAAACAGAACAAAATAGGTGGTATAAAGTAAATTGCCTAATGTTTCCAAATTGGTCCAACTTTGTATCTTTTCAGCATAAACTGTATATGTTAGATAGGTTGTACTCAATTTCGTTGGTAATATTGGAATGTAATCATTATCTACAATGAAAAAAATTTCCAACAAAAAAATAACTCCAATAATACCACCTACAGGTAAATAACGCAATACATTCTCGTGAATTTCTGCTATTTTAATATTTAACATCATAACTACAAATAAAAATAGAACGGCGATAGCTCCTACATAAACGACTAAAAAAATCATAGCAAAGAAGTCAAGACCTAACAGAACAAGTAAACCCGAAGTGTTCAAAAAAACTAGGATGAAAAATAAAACAGAATGCACTGGATTTTTAGCACGGATCACCATAACACTAGAGACTAAAGCAATGCTCGAAAAAACAGAAAAAAGTATCATGTTTATTTTATTAAGTCCTTTTTATCATTTGCTCTAACAATCAAAAAATAATATATACTACCCATTAATCATCAACAGATGATGCGGGCAAACACGAACCAACCAAAGAAACAACTACAACACATGTACACGGCGCGAGCCCCATAAGTGAAGTGAAGTAGGGTCAAGTAAAGTGAGAGGGGATAATGCGCTGGGGCAAAGGAAGGAGTGCGAAATAACAGAGCTTTCGATACGAATACCAATACGAAACCAAAGAGGCCTTCCCTTATGAAATGCAACATATAATATAGATAAAGCCCATTCATTATCATTACCTGCTTTGGACCTTATCAGCCGGTCCTGATATTCTGCTTTGGAGCGGGCCACCTAAGTTCTTACAAATACTCAGGGATTCTGCCAACACCCTAAGTTATAAGTTAAAGGGATGAACAACAACAAATCAATACAATTTCCCATCTTCCCTTAACTCATTAAACCTCGTTGAATTCACAGATCGTGTTTATGACACAAAATTGGCCAATTACACCACGCCATGATATGGAACCACCACCGCCCATTTGTCAGCTGCACAAACGATTTTCCTACAGAATTTCATCAAATAAGACGACCTTTTGTTGCATCCCCCGCATTCCATAATAAACCGGAGCAACACTGAATATAACCCAACAACCCCCAGCTGCCACTTTCGATAAAACATGTGGCAACATCTTGGATCTCCATCTATCGTAATAGTAAATGCATGGCCAACCATTCAAAAATGCGCATAAAAACTACTATGAAACTACATGGTTAGATACGAAACTACATAGGTAGATACAACATAGTTAGATACAAAACTATCTTTCGCCCGCAGAAAGCTGCGTTATGAAATTATTTCTGATTCGTGAATTTGCATAAAAAAGCAAATTCATCATGTATGATAATTAACGACCATATTCATAAATCTTTATTTATAAACTTTATTCCTCGTGCCATAGACTCATTGCCAGGTGCCAGGTAAGGAGAGACTGATTTAAGGAGCCTTTCATCACCGCCTCTTCGGAGTTGTTTCCTAAACGATTCATGAATTAGTTATGTAAATGAGCGCTTTTCACTTTCTATTTTGGAAAGATGGTGCTTAGCTTGTGGGTTTGATCATGCTTTCGCCTCCCCTTTAAAAGTTACCATTCATTATTACACATAAATAGAAATTAACGCTCTATTCGCTGCGCAAATGTAAAGCAATTCAGGCTTGGCTATATATTGGCTATATATACGGGCTTGGAGGTATTTTTTCATATATATATGAAAGAAAGCAAATAAAAATAATTTTTTATTTGCTTTGCGTGGTTTCTAGAATAAGAAAAAGAGAATTTATAATGGCTTGCAGTCCACTAGAACAATTTGCAATTATTCCATTGATTCCTATTCATATAGGAAATTTGTATCTTTCATTTACGTGCGGAGCTCGCGCCCACTACTCGATGGTGTAAACACTTCGTCGGGGTTTTAGACGATAATCCAACTCCCGTTTATGTCGATGCCGCGGAGTCAGGAAAGTGTTCTGTGCAGGATAGCTTTACGAATCTCCACGATGGCCGCTCTTTTGGAAGGGAGACATGAGGACTGATCTACTCAAATAGCCGATGGTAAACGGTGAAAGGAAGCCCCTGGGTCGGGATACACAAACCATGTTACAGCCGGCACACTACTGGTAATTAAAGCCTAGAGAATCCTATACAGAACGCGCGGGTAGTACAAAATGAGGTGACGGCTATGAGGGCGAGTGTCCAGGAAAGCAGAAGGAAGGAGATTGCCTTACCATACCCGTATCATACCATGGGAATGTGCTCTTACTGAACTTAGCTTACCTTATCTATCATGGGAATGCGCTCGAGGATGGATGGAAAACCTCTCACGACCTTCAGAAAGAAAAAGAGAAAGAAGAAGTGACGAGGAATGTAGTCTTGGCTCTCTCACAAAACAAGATTTAAATTTTGTAATTTAAATTACAATGGTAAAAAGAAGATTTAAAGAAGATCAACCCAACAAAAAATACATATTTTTTTTTATTGAGCCTTCGGCCTCTTCGTAGGAGAGAGAGGAGCCGTATGATGGGAGACTATCACGTACGGTTCTATAGGAGGGGAACGGCTTTTAAACCTAAGTTTGGAGAAGGTGTACATGGAGCAAAAAAAACTATTTTTTTCCCCTACCAACCCAATTCATCTTTGTTCATGCCATTAACTATCAGTTCAGTATTGCTTTTAGTTCATTTTGTCACTTTAAATGGAGGACGCTTAGTACCAAATGCTTGGCAATCCTTTGTGGAAATTATTTATGATTTTGTCCTTAACTTGGTCAATGAACAAATAAGTGGTGCTTCTTCGATAAAACAACGATTTTTTCCCCTAATTTTTGTGACTTTTACTTTTTTATTATTCTGTAATCTGATTGGTATGATACCCTATAGTTTTACAGTAACAAGTCATTTTATAATTACTCTGGGGCTTTCATTATCTCTCTTTATCGGAATAACGATAGTTGGATTTCAAATGCATGGGCTTCATTTTTTCAGTTTTTTATTGCCGCAAGGGGTACCCTTGCCCTTAGCACCCTTCTTAGTACTTCTTGAACTAATCTCATACTGTTTTCGCGCATTGAGTTTAGGAATACGTTTATTTGCCAATATGATGGCTGGTCATAGTTTAGTCAAGATTCTAAGCGGCTTTGCTTGGACTATGCTATCTATGGGGGGTATTATGTATTTAGCACATCTTGCTCCTTTTCTCATAGTATTCGCATTAACTGGTTTGGAATTAGGTGTTGCCATATTACAAGCTTATGTTTTTACTATTTTAATTTGTATCTACTTAAATGATGCTATAAATCTTCATTAGGATAATTAATAACACATACCAGAATAATTAACAGTCGAACGCCAGGTTGGGTGAAGTAGGAGAATGAGAGGGCGAGCCTCCACATTTGACATTTGAATTAACAGCAACAGCATTTAACTAAACTTCGCGATCTTGCTGGCACAACACAGCTTGCACTGTCTTCGAAGCTAAAGAATGGGTAAAAAAAATGCTTTTTTAATCTAAAGTTCACTCTTTTATAAATTTTATAAAAGAAAGATAAAAGCTGGGTAATTTGATGAATAGCAATGGTCGGAGAGACGCGGAACAATAGCACAATAAACAATAACAAGGAAATAACAATTGTTTTAGATATTCCCAACAAAGAGAGAGCCTTTGTCTGATTGATATGGTCGGAGACCTTTGATTCTCCAGTGAACGCGCGGGATGCGAAAGAATTATATATATATATTACTACGCCCTGCGGCCTTGTAGAGTTCCCTGTTGGCGGAAGCCAATGTCCCGGGACCTCAGGGACTAATTTCTACCGAGACCGTTGCTCGACAAAAGCTTTTATTGGTCGGTGTGTGTGCTGATACTGATGCGCTACCTGTGCACAGAACAAACTACGCCAATATCACTAACTTTTTGGTCAAACTAAAACAGAACGCCAAGCAAAAAAAATATATATTTGCTGCGCCCACTCTCTTCCAACCTAGGCCTCGATCCGGTCTTTTCTATATCGGTCTCTGAAGACCGGCCCAGAGAAAAAGCAAGCTTGCCTTCAGCTGGGACGCTTAATGTCTGATTCTCAGAAAGCACGAATGCTTTGATTATCTATCATAAAGGCCATTAAATCCTGAAAGTGGCCGAGTGCATGATCAAACTTGGCCTTTTTTTCTTTCCGGGGCGACGGGGGAGGCGAAGCGCATTATTTATAAGCTTTTCTGCGCTTCGCCTCCCCCGTCGCCCTTTGGCCCCCTCTTCACACTCCAAATAGTTTACCACCATCTATAATGGGAAAAACTACGATTCGCTTGAGCAACTTTATGAAGATCATCCCTTTTTTTACGTGCAATGCCCATCTTTCGGGAAGCATCCAATATCTCATCAGATAAACATTGATCTAAGCTCATGCTCTTTCTGTTCATACGTCGTTTGGCTGCTGCCTCGAGCATCCAACGAATGGCTAAGGTTTCTTGACGATTCGTTGCTATAATAGATGGTACTAATTGAGTAGTACCAGAAATTCTTACTTTTTTCACTCCACAAACAGGCTTGACATTTTCTATGGCATTAACCAAAAGTCTTAATATATCGCCATGATGGGCTAGACAATGAAAAGTTTTATAAACAATAGCACGAGATCTCGTTTTTTTACCATCAATCATGCAAATATGGACCAATTTTTTTATTAATTGTTTTTGTTTACCATTCAAGCCCCGGATATAGCCCAAATTGTCTGAGCAATTGTATGTGCTTGCCCTACGACCTTTGGGTCTTGCTGGGACATGCCCCGGAAGGGCATAGCATAAATATCTACGATGCGATAAGCGAAGCGCGAAAAAGCTTTCTGGAAAAAAAAATAGATTTTTTCCGCTAAATGGCCAAGTTTTTGGCCAATTTTCATTTTTTTTCATTCCCGCCTTTTCTGAAAGTCTTGATTGGTGAAACCAATCAAGGGATGAACCAAACACAAAGCTTAAATTCGATGATTTGACAAATAAATTCATATAGAATCTTTGGGTTTTTTTGTACCATATTTAGATCTGCCCCGACGTCGACCCGGTATTCCTTGCAAATCTTTAACTCCTCGAATACAATGGTATTTCACACCTGGCAAATCTTTCGCTCTACCTCCCCTAACCATAACCACAGAATGCTCTTGCAAATTATGGCCTTCGCCGGGAATGTAAGCAATTATCTCATTTCGATTGGTTGAACGTACTTTGGCTATCTTGCGTAAAGCCGAATTAGGTTTCTTTGGTGTTCTCGTCGAGACACGCAGGCATACTCCTTGCTTCTGAGGACATTGAGTTAGAGCTCGAGTACGTTGTGTGCGCCGTTTTGACTTTCTACCATGACGAATCAATTGATTTATTGTAGGCATATTTCACTTACTTGGTTTTTTTCAGAAAGTTGCATAAAATTTTTCTTTACCATTTCTCACGCTCCATTCGTTACGGGAATGAAGCCTTTGGCCGCTACGTCCTGCGGCCTTTCATGGCTATGCTTTCCACGATCCTTATTGACCATAAGGGCACGAAGGAAAATAACAAGAGGGGGACGGTTAAAAACCAGAATAAAGGTTTCTTGTATCCTTTTTTGGACAAAAAATTCCTACGTGCACCAGAAAGCTCTTTTCGCTCGGCCTTCAGGGCAAGCATAGGAATTGTAAGGAAGGCTATCCCTTACGGGATTCGAACCCGTGTTCTCGCCATGAAAAGACGATGTCCTATACCCCTAGACGAAAGGGACAAATTACTTCGGGGAAAAATGTTCGGCCAGAGCTGCGCTGTAATAAAAAGAAGTGGCACAATCGGCGGCCTGTGGCTCGTTCAACACTTTCCTCCCTCATCTACGATAATTCATGACGCTTTCAACTAAAAACAAAAACTCTTTACCTGGTCAACATTACACCAAGAGCGACCTTTCATAACGTCTGCATTTCCCCCTTCTCGATAAAGCCGATAAATTGGCAGAAATGAGCAAAAAAAAAATATATATATATATTTTTTCATTTTTTTAAATATTTTTTCATATATATATGTTTTTTCTTCGTAGTGATCCAGCCTACATGACACGTAGTGCTTAAGAATAATCAACTTGTGCTTGTAGCTCAATCGGATAGAGCACCAAACTACGGATTTGGGGGTTGAGAGTTCGAATCTTTCCAAGCATGGCCTATAAGACATCTCCAAATAATTGGGAGAATTTTTATCAAACAATCAAACAATTCTTCCCCCTTTATGCCTTCCTCTCTTATTGCCAGACGTTATCCATTCATACTTCTTTTTGTACGTATTCATCGATTCTGTATATGCCAGTGTATCGGCATCGTGGCAGGGCGCAGCGGCATGTTTAGCGGAAATAGCTTAATGGTAGAGTATAGCCTTGCCAAGGCTGAGGTTGAGGGTTCAAGTCCCTTTTTCCGCTCGAGAAAGAACAGAAAGAAGAGGCCGCGGGCCTGTTATTTCTGTTGGCAAGAAAATTACAATGTGAAGCTGCCATGCCAGTTAGTCGCCAATCGCCAGAAATAAACAACTTTTCTGCCCGTTATTTCCTGTTTGTGGATACTTTTCTTTATTCTTCAAACGACTTTCTTACCGCGCTCACATTATTGGCATAACAAATGACTAGAAACCGGGAGGACGGAGGAATGAAACGGTACGGAGAGTCATTGGAGGCACAGTGCTTTCCTTGTTTTTAGCAAAGGCCAAATAAAATATCTGCGAAAAAAATTCTTTTTTTTCATCGCGCCCCGCGAAAAGCTACGCTCTGTGGCCTTGCTCGAATTCAGCCTTAAATCCAATCCAGACTTGCGGATTAATTATTATGGTGAACCTATAAAGAAAAAAATTTATTTATTTTTCGACATACAACTTACAAACATAGACTTAGTGCCATTTGATGGGTGACTAAGAATAGGGGGGAGGGGTATAGAAAGAAAAAACTAATCAAAAATAAAGTAATTGCTAGTAGTAAGGATTTTTCACGATCCATTGGTTTATATAGAATCCATTTTTTAGGTGTATCAAAATACATTATTTTCACGAAGCGTATATAATAAAAACAACTGATAACACTAGTAACAACTCCTATTAAGGCTAGTAAGTAAGCCCCACAGCCTAGAGCGGCAAAGAACAAATAAAATTTGCTACAAAATCCGGCTAACGGGGGTATTCCTGCGTACGAGAACATAGTAATGGACAAGGTAATGGCCAAAATAGGATTAGTTTTGGCTAAAGCGCCTAGATCTGCTATATATTTGAAACGGTTTTGACGTAATGCTAAAACTATGGCGAATACATTGATGGTCATTAATACATAAATAAAAACACCAATTAGTAGCGATTGAATCCCTTCTATGGTTCCACATGAAAAACCAATAAAAAGATAACCTACATGCCCGATAGAACTATAAGCTAAAAGTCTTTTGACTTTGTTTTGGGCCATGGCGGCCAATGCTCCTAAGATCATAGAAGCAATGCTGCAAAAAAAGAATAGTTGTTGCCATGTTGGATCATAGAAACTGTAAATAAAAACACGTACCATATTGGCAAGAATAGATATTTTGGGTGCAATAGAAAAGAATGCTGTAACCAGAGTGGGTGAACCCTCGTATACATCAGGTGCCCACATATGAAAAGGAACTGCTGTGATCTTGGATAAAAAACCTACAGCAATAAATAAGATCCCCATAAAGATACCACTAGATTGAGCACCGAATAAAGTGATTTCATATCCAGTGAAAATCTTAGCTAATTCCTCAAAGTTGGTAACTCCAGTAAATCCATAAATCATAGAACAACCGAACAATAAAATTCCAGAGGAGAATGCACCTAAAATAAAATATTTTAAGCCGGCTTCTGTGGAGAATTCAGAGTCTCTTTTTGATGCTGCGATTACATAAAAACATAAACTTTGAAGCTCGATAGCTAAATACATAGCAATTAAATCATAGGCCGAGATCATGAAGAGCATACTGCAAGTAGAAAGTAGAATTAAGACAATAGATTCAAAAGCATTCAAACTCTCTTCTTTGAAATAACCCAGACACATAACTATAGTGCTAGCCGTACTTACTAATAGAAAGATTTGGCAAAAATATGTAAAATTGTCTATTATTAAATTATTATAGAATAAATTGGCAACAGTTAGAGGTGCGCTAGAGGCAACCAATAAGATGGTTATTAGATACCGATAGGATTCTTACCCCCCGGTCAGAACCACACGTGCAAGTTTCCTTGCATGTGGCTCGTCCATGATAACTTCTTCAGGTCTACGGACCGATACCCCCTAAGACCGGGCCTGCGTGAGCGAAATAGAACACTTATCATGTTCGTCGGAGTTGGCGTTATGCCATATTGTCTTCCATTCCTTTATCGGTTACGCCCGTAGATAGAGATAGATCAACCAAATTTGCTGCTTTGCTCAGCTGTTGCCCCAGTCTCTCATTCAGGGTCGGTATATTGATGTAGGAAGTCTCATTAATATGAGGCTGAAAGTGGCACTCAGCGAAAAAAAGATTTTTTTTACCAGTCAGCCAGTCTTTAATGGCATTATCCCAAATTGCTTCTCTGAGTTTGCTATACTTTCCAGACGCGGCTCGCGTCCGCGTATTTCCAGTGCAGCGCATTATCACCTACCTCCCTTTCCCCCGAGCCTTTCACTCTAAAGGGCATCATCGTATGCTCGACATTAATTGCCCGGTGTATTTCTCGGGGTACATTATGGAAGGATCTGTCACCCGTCCATTTTTGGCTAAAGCCTTGGTCTCCAAGGGATTTTCAAAAGTATTTTTGAAAATCGTAGCAAAATATTTTTTTTTTGCTACGCCCTGCTTCTCTCAAAGCCGGTTCCTATAGAGTCCATTTGGGTGATCCCTAGTTTGCGCGTTTGGCCGTTTGCCCGTCGTTTAGTTACGTGTACCACTTTTCCTGTTTATTTACGGTCACGTCCGGAGGGTTGTTCGCACGTGAGTAGCGTTCGAGCCCACGTGCCTTCCGGCCCCGCCTTTCGTTGGGGGAAGTTACCTTACTCCTATGCGTACGATTGTCCTTGCGACGAAACGCGGATAGTACCCATGCTATGGTTCCCTGTGGTCTGATCCCACATAAAGTTAGGGAGTCCACCCGAGCGATTGTTTTCAAACTTCGTCTTCCCAAACGCGCCCTCCTAGGCGCACAACACTAAGTAAACCAAGCCAACTCACATTACACACTAATGGTGGATAATCATATTTTTTAGAGGTACTAAATACAACTCCATAAATAAGCAAAATGACGGTTGCGTTAATAAGAAAGATCTCTGGGAAAAGCGCTAAAAAATCATGTTCAAACATTTCTTCAAACCTCTTTTTTATGTTTCTCAATCAAATTTTCCATGTTGCACTAAGTTACTTACGGAAGTATGCATACACTCTAGGAACACTTCGGGGTAAAGACCCATCCAAATAACTCCGACAATAAAAGGTAAAAATATTAGAACTTCTCTTCTATTTAAATCGGAGAATTTTTGGAGGAATTTGGGTTTGAAATTCCCAAAAATCACACGATTATATAGCCAAAGAGAATAAGCTGCGCCTAAAATCATCCCAAGTGCCGCTAATGTGGCCACTAAGCTATTTCTTTGGAAAGCTCCTACTAAAATAAGAAATTCCCCAATAAAGCTGCTAGTACCGGGTAAACTCATATTGGCTAAGGTAAAGAATGGGAAAATGGTAGCGAACATTGGCATGGTGCTGACTAAACCTCCATAATATTTAACAAGTCGGGTCTTATGTCGGTCATATAAAACACCGACACATATAGAAAGGGCTGAAGAAATCGGTCCATGACTTAACATAAGTAAAATACTACCTTCAATTCCCTGTATGTTTAGACTGAACATACCAATAGTCACAAAATTCATATGAGCTACTGGAGAGTAGGCAATAATTTTCTTCAGATCGATTTGTCTTATTGTAGTCAAGGAAGTATATATAATAGCAATCACGCTTAGAGTATAAATGAAAGGGGTGAAATAAAGTGTCGCTTCAGGAAACATGGGTATGGAAAATCTTAAAAAACCATAGGTTCCTAGTTTTAAAAGGATTCCTGCCAAGATTACAGATCCAGCCGTAGGTGCCTCTACGTGAGCTTCAGGTAACCAAATATGAACTGGTACCATAGGCACTTTTACGGAGAAAGAAGCAAAAAAAGCAATCCATAGCAATATTTGGCGCCGCTCACTAAATTCTGTGGTTAATAATATTTGTAAATCAGTGGTTCCTGTTTGGAAAAAAATAAATAAAATGGCTAAGAGCATGAAGACAGATCCAAGTAGAGTATATAAGAAAAACTGATATGCTGCTTGTATTTTTCTTTGTCTAGAACCCCATACCCCTATGATAATAGGAGAGTAAGGGATAGGCCCTCTGCTTTATCTCCCCATGATAAGTGGGTCAAGAAAAGGCTCCTGTAGGTACCCACTCCCTTCTCAGAGAACCGTACGTGATACTCTCGCATCATACGGCTCCGTCTCGAAATAGCTGATGAGTCGGAAAGAAAGGCCGAGCAAGAAAAAAAGATATAGATTTTTTGCAGAAAGGGCTTTACGCCTTTTTTTGGTTTGTAGTTTTTCGGGCAAAAAAAAAATATGTTTTTATTTCGGTCTTCTCTTCTGTTCCAACAACTCATCCTGTGGCCTCGCCAATCGCTGGGGAATTGACCTGAGGCCTTCTCTCAAGACCAGGACGATTATCCGTGTCAGCTCAATAGGTAGCTGACGAGTTTACATCCATCCCCGGGCGTCGGGCACTGTTTCCCTTCCCGCCACCCTCGTAGCCGTCACCCGTAATTCGCGCAAGTGTGTCTGCACCCCCTAGACTTGACGAAAACTGTTTTCTCGCAGCAAAACTCCACTCTCCTCTGCCTAGGAGCACCCTTTCCTGCATGTTTATACAATACTCGAGTAGGCAGAGTGAAGTCCTGCGAGGTACCCACTCAGAGTACCCCCCTAATCCCAAATAGGTCGTCCGATGGGTTCGCGCTTGTCGCTGTGCCTACACACCAGGCTACCCCTCTCCGAAAGCTTCGCGGGGACTACTAAATTTAGATCCGCCCGGAGGGGTTTACTGCACGAGGCTCCTGCAGAGGCGGCGCGAAGCGCCGCGAATATCAGATGCTCAGCTCCGCACAACATAGGGATTAAAACGCTTTCGAAGAAAACATAAAATAGTAAGAGATCCAGCATGCAAGACACAGCAATCATGAAAGATTCACGAATTAGAAACGCTATCATATACTCTTTTTTATAACTTTTAATACTGGACCAACCTACGAGAATGCAAATAGGAATTAAAAATGTGGTCAAGACCACGAAAAATAAAGAGATACCATCTATACCTATATAAAAATTGATGTTCGAATACGGAAGCCATCGAATGGTTTCCACGAATTGAAATTTGGCTGTAGAATTATCAAATTGTATCCAAAAAAGAAGGGAATACAAAAAAGTAATCAAAGAAGTGCACAAACCAATACTTCGTATCAGTCGTATTCTGGGATCGGGGATAACAAAAAGAATAATGCTTCCTAACAAAGGACACAGAATAAGACCACTGAGATTGGAATAGAATGGAGCTAAAAATTGTAACATAAATGTTTACTCTTTTTCCAAAAGATCCCGAGCAGCTCTCTTTGCAGGCCGCAGGTCCGTATTTCTTCTCGGCTTTCCAGCCATAGAGCGGCCCTATGGGTCATCATCGCTACTGCACTTATGTACATAAAGTCCGCAATAATTGCATAACTTGATGGGCTTTTGTACGCACATACTATGTAATTGCATGCTTTGCCCTTCGCTGCTTCGCCTAACACTTTAGGACTTGCTACTATGACTGGACGGCCCCAGCCAGGGTCGGGGGATAAGAAAAAGCCGATTGGACAAAAAAAATTTTTTTTTCGTTCTATGTTCTTTTTCATTTTCTTCTCTTCGATCTTCGATCTATCATTCCATCATTCCAACCTTTACTTTCTTCTTCCCCTTCTTCAGATTTCTCACAGACCCAAAGCAATTTCGTGCTTTATTCGAGGACCCATTTTTTCATGACCCATCGTAGCTGGACCGCAGAGCGTAGCTTGGGCTCCAAAAAAATCTATTTTTTTTTCTTGTTAGGCTTTTTGGGGCTCAGCCCTCCCTTTCAGCAAAGCCGAAAAAGGGGCGTAGCACTGGCTTATCATTGCGTCCCTCAAAGCTTCATGGTATTATATGATATGGCCCTTTAGTTCGTGCTAATGTCTCTTTCAAAATGAATAAATAGAAGACTCACTATATAGATAAAATACAATCGATTATCTACCCAGAAAGAAATAAAATCCCACAGACCTATTATGGTAATAAATATGGTCAAGCCAATCAACATCACAAAAGCATAATGATAAACAAAACCACTTTGAAGTTTACTTATCTGCTTGGCTAATTTTCGAAATGTGTACGAAATCCCATAAGGCCCCAAGATTTCAATAGCGCCCTTGTCTAAAACTTTAAATGAGACTTCATATCCAAAACGCAAAAAGAATCTGACTATAAAGTCATTAAAAATTTTATCGAAAAACCAGCGCTTATTTAAAAAGCAATATAATCGATTACCCAAAGTACTAGTTTTTGAAGCAAAAATGAATTGATTTGCTACAAAATTTATATTATACGCTATAAAAGCACCTAAAGTACTAAACAAAATAGGAATTAGTTTGATAATCGTTGGAGTAGCAAACTCAGATTCAGCAAGAATTTCATTTTTTGGTAGTATGAAAAGGGAATTAGCCCAAAAATTGGTACCTAAACCAATCATCATATCGGTCCCTAAGCCGTTTCATTGCCGGAACGGCTTGGCTTCAAAACCGTACGTGAGGCTTCCGCCTCATACGGCTCCTCTCAGGATTTTTCCGTCTTCCCGCTTGTTTTCAACATGGCAGTGCTTGTCCAGAAGTTGAAGGTTGCTTTTTCTACGAACACGCAAGGTTCGTAGAAACGTTGATGTGGTCTACTTTTATGTGGTTCTCTAACATCTTTGGGCAATGTACTCAAGAGCTCGTTCGGCTACCGCATTTGTATGTAACCTCAGATTTCAGTAGATAGTATTTCCGTTGAAGGTGTGCAGCGGAACAGAGAGGTCGAGACGAAGAAAGGAATATAAATTTTTTTGCTGTTGCGCCCCCTCTTCACGCGGCTTGTAGTTTTATTGCGCTCTTATCTTGTCTTGCCTCAATGTGCTTGTGGCTAGCTATCCGACTCAGTTTGACCAGGTAATATTCTCTTCTCACCCCAAAGGCCGTTGTGTAAGAGTCGTACAAAATCCAGTTATCTTGGTATACTCTCCCTTGGAAGAACCAGCTTCTCTTTTCGGGGAAGTACTTTTGTTTGATTTTATCACGACCCCATGTCGGGTGGCGTCGGTATACCCATGCTCGGATCTTTTGAAAGATGTCATGGTCTAATCTCCGAAATATATTGTTACATTCAGAGTATTTGAAGTAGTTACCCCATCCCACTATTTTGGGTACCAGGGTTATAATAAGTTGGTAGGCTGCTTTTCCTTTTGAAAATTGAATGGCCCGTCGAATATCTTCTAAAAATCTCCGGCGAGACTCACGAGACGGAGTTATTAAAGTTCTCACTTTGCCCCATTTCCAGATATGATTGATCGAAAACCCTATAAATTGGAACCCGGATTCGGTGTTGACCATCTGGATCTTATCCGAGTGCAATTCTAGTCCCATGCACTTTAACCATTCCCTTAGGAATGTCTGAGCTTGTTCTATGACCTCCCTGGATTGGTGAAGTACAACGAAGTCATTGGCATATCTAACCAGTATCGGAGTTGGTTCTTTGGGATATGTTCCCACTGACCACTCTGTTAAAGCTGTTTCCATCCCATGGAGAGCAATGTTGGCTAGCAGTGGGGAGATGACGCCACAGGTGCCCATATTCCTGGTTTCCACGTACCGAGGATTATTTCCTAATTCGGTCATGAGGTCGACTTTGAGCCAAGCTTTGACCTGTTTGGCTAAACTGGGCAGAGTTTTCGGTTTGTCCAAGAAGGCTTCGTGGTTGATGCGATCGAAACATTCTGAAATGTCCGCGTTCGGAACATATTTGGGCTTAACTCGAATAGCTAAGAATATGGCTCTGATAGCATCCTGGCAGCTTCGTCCGGGTCTGGATCCATAGGAATTGGGTTCGAAGCGGGCTTCCCATTCAGTTTCTAGGGCCATCTTGGCCAAAGCCTGCTTGGCTCTGTCTTCGATAACAGGGATAGGCCAAAAAAATAAAAAGGCGCGAAGTTTAGTTCGAAAAAAAAAATATAGATTTTTTTTTGCTTTACATTTTCCGGGCGCAAAGCGTGCTTGATTGACTTTACGTTTTCTTGCGCGCAGCACAGAAAAAGCGCAACAAAATCTGCTGCGCCCTGCTCCTAGTTTTCTGGGGCGCTCTTCCCGGGGCTTTGATATTCTCATTCGACGAATGGGCGTAGCCTTCCCATCCAATCGAAGACCTCTTGCCATCTCTATTTTTTGTGACCCTGAGGTCACCACCTCCTTGTAAATGTCAGGGTCCTTTCTCCCTTGGTTCTCCCGTGTAACTTGTCTCACGGCCAAGAGTCTGGCGTGTAGATTTTGTATAAGTCTAGATTGTAGAGCACGCATCTTGTCCATATCGTTGGAGCGAGAAGCTTGGTAAATCCTGGTTTGGAGTCTAAAAACAACTGCCTCGACCTTGGGCCAAGGAATTTGTTCCCAGGGTATCGTTTGGGTATCTATGTAGAACCTACTCATAACTTATTCTCCTTTCCAGTTTTTACTGAGATCCTAAATCTCTAAGTGGGCATAATAAAAATGCTGCGAAAAGAAATATATTTTGGCTGGCTGCGCCCTGCGGCCTTGGCTTTTTAGAGAATCCTGCTCTTGTGGGGCTTGTAGCTTGGCAGCCCGCCGCAAGGGAGCCCTACCAGAGTCTTCCAGTTTCGAGTGTATTGGATAGTTATAGCGGCCCATAGGCGCAAGATGTACTTTGCGGGGTGGTCCCTTGGACATAGTCCTTTCAGACAGTGGCCGTTCAGTCCATGGTCCATTGGATGTTCGGTGCAAGACCAAAAATTTGCACTGCAAGTACCCCTCATTCCTCCCTTTCACTCTATCTAGGGCCCGTCCCTCAGTGTGGTCAGTACTTGATACTGTCGGGCAGCAAAGCTTACACTTGTTTACTTATGATGGTTCACCAGGGCCTCTTTCCTCCTCCCTTTTTTGCTCACTTACAACTTAGAGGCTGCCAGACCTCCTACAAAGGAAGGAGAGTCGACTGAACATCTCAGCCATTGACGGGAATTTCGCCCGCATCCAATTCTCAATTATCGTTCACCTTGAAAAAAACTATATTTTTTCGTGTTGGGTGAGCAACAGCCGCTTCGTCGCAGGAGTGACTTATGGGCTAACAGGTCGCACTTTGGCCACGTATCCTACGAAAATACTTCCAAGAGCTAAAAAGATTAAAGGGATTGCCATAAGAATGGGCGCATCATGACATCGTAAGATGTCTCGCTTGAATGAATTTGTTGATGCTAAAAAGGTTAAAAAAAGTAGACGAAAAGAATAGTAGGAAGTAAAGAAGACAGAGACACTTCCCAACCAGAAGGCAAAGTTACCACTAATCGTATATTTAGTATAAGCGAGCTCTAAAATAACATCTTTAGAGTAAAATCCAGTACAGAAGGGGAAACCTATTAAAGATAAGCTGCCTATAAGCATCATAGCATAAGTGAAAGGTAACAAGGAAGCAAGCCCTCCCATCTTACGCATATCTTGCTCATCCGACATGGCATGAATCACCGAACCTGCACTCGGAAAAAGTAATGCTTTGAAAAAAGCGTGATTCATTAAATGGAATACGCTAACGGAATAGTTGGAAATGCCGCAAGCAAAGATCATATAGCCTAATTGACTACAAGTTGAATAGGCTATGACCCTCTTTAAATCGTTCTGTAATATTCCAGTGGTTGCCGCGAAGAATGACGTCATAGCTCCTACGAAGGTAATCACAATCAAAGCAGTGGGTGAATATTCGAATATAGGGGAGCACCTTGCTATCATAAAAACGCCTGCTGTTACCATAGTAGCTGCGTGAATCAAAGCAGATACTGGGGTGGGCTACTCTTTAATAACCTCTTATGCTTCCATAGGGCAAAGAGATAATATTTTAGGGCATTGGGTAATAAGCTGATGAGCCTAGCAAGAGTAGGGACTGGATCTTCCACTTATGAAATAGAGGCTCTCCCGAGAATCTTACGGATGGCCGCTGCGCCCTTAACAACTAAAATGTTTTTTCTCTTTTATACATGAGACCCGCACATCTAGACTATATAATCTAAGAAAAAATGATTGAACCTTCGCGACAAAATAGTAGTGCTTCGTACCTTAGGTAAATCTGGCCAGCTTCTCTTTCCAGGGCGCCGCATTCCATTTCGAACAAGAGGTCTCACGTACAGTCTCTGAGGATCCTATAGAGCTCCTTCCACCTTTACTTTGCTGGGTGGACTTGGCCTTTTTCATAGGTTTCCTGCTGATTGGTCAAAATGAGATATTTTTCCGATGGGGACTCTCATTCGGTCGACGATCCCAGCATACAGTGAGATTATTAGAATGTACCTAATGGCACATGAGAGCCCTCAAATATTCGAAAACCCTCCATTGCATCAGGTAACCGAGTATGCAATCCTATTTGTGCAGATTTTCCAACAGCGCCAATGAAAAGTAAAATACGAATAACAGTTATGGCATGAAATCTCATATTGCAGAAAATGAAATAATGATGGGGTTCGGAAAAGGCGCTAGCACAAGCAAAAATAGTCGAAAAGTCTACTGTTTGAAAAATAGTAAAACAACCCATAATCCCGAGAGCTAATCCGAAATCACCTACTCGGTTGACAAGCATAGCTTTTATAGCTGCTTTATTGGCCTGCAGTCGTGTAAACCAGAAATTAATTAACAAATATGAAGCGAGACCTACTCCTTCCCATCCTAAAAATAATTGAATAAAGTTATCTCCAGTGACCGACATTGGCATAAAAAAAGTAGAAATGGATAAATAGCACATGAACCGAGGGCTATGTGGGTCCTCGGACATATATGAAATGGAATAAAGATGAACTAAGCTACTTACAAATGTAACCACAATTAACATAACTACAGTCGGACTATCAAACACAGAGTCAAAAGTTTTACTTTACTGGGGCCTTGAATCGCAGAATCAAGCGGGAAATTTTTTGCGTACCGCAATGCGGCGGCCGTTCACCCAAGTGAAATAATCAAGTGCTCCCCGAACCGTGCGAGATGGTTACCCATCACACGGCTCACCAACTTGGGATTGTGATTAAGGCTTGGGGTAACCACCGTATGTTTAAGCAGGCCGCAGCAAAAAATCTATTTTTTTTTATTCGCTGCATTTTTACCGCCTAGTCTCATTTGGAGGTACAGTGCCGCTTACCTTTGCCACTCAAGCGTACGGCAACTGCCGACTTAGGCCTCTTCCCTTCTGCCGATCTCAGCCTTTTCCCCTCACGGAAAAAAGACTCGCAGCAAAAAAATTTTTGAGTATTTGAAGCTGCGCCCTTTCGAGTAGGCGGGTACTACGAGCCCTCTGTCCCACGCATCTCTATTTATAAAAATGTGTGGTTCACCGGTTCCACCGAATACTCTATTGATGTCGAGACATAGGTGCGCTTGAAGTGGTGTGCTGTCCTTATTGGACTCAGGCCCCCTATTTGTCCGGGCATATGCGCCCTCTCGCTGCCCATATGCAGGGGGAAACGCCGTGTTATCTGGCCTTTACATGGGGCCTCGCCCGATGCGCCAAGTTTGGGATACCTCCTCCACCTTACGTTCGTGACCTACGGCCTCACCTGTGTCTCAAAGACACGGTCGGGGCACAGCCAAGGATATTTTTGGCTACGTCCAGTATGCCCTTTTCCCGACATGCTATGATGCTCTAAGGGGGTTCGCCCCATAGAGTGAGTCGAGTCCGTCTCGCCGCAGAGCAACTGCAGCGTCCAGATAATCTATCTATCCAGCAATTCATCCGGTGACTTCACGGTCGCCAAAGAAGCCCCAAGAAGCATCAAACATCTCGGAAAAAATCCATGGAGCAATTTTTATATAGCAAGCACTGGCTCCCAGTGCAACTTCATAAAAAGCAATCAGAGATAAAATAAAAGATAATGAAACACACGTGGTTGTGACTATAGCAGTTCCTCGTGAACCGAGAAAACGACCAAAAGCACCTGCTACACAACTACCCAGTAAAGGTAAAGTTACAATCAATAAATACATACATAAATCATTTTTTTTTATTGTGACCAAAATACAATCGATTGGGTAGATAATTGATTGTATTTTGGGCGACAGCTGCACAAGCCCAGACTTAGATGAAGGCTCTCTTAATCTTAATAAATTGACGACACAGCCCAACAAAGCGAGTTTTTGGCGCATCCAATAGAGTTCGCCGCATGCCATGACTACATAATGACATAATTGAAAGATAGGTCATCTTGGATCACTCCATTTTATTAGTAATCCACTCACCATCTGCAACGAGTGTCAAAATCTTGTTTTACCAAGTGCCTTCATTATGCAAGAACTACGAAAAGAAAATCTTTTTTTCGCACAGCGGGCGGAACAGGCTTGGCTACGCCGCTGTTATCATTCTATCGGTCCTTGTAGAAGCCGATGGCTTATGCAATCAATATTTTGCTTGGCAAAAGCTCATGGGGCCGTTTAGATAGTAAAAGGGCGCAGCGGCGGACAAAAAAAAATATTTATTCCTCTCTCCCACTTTGTTCGCGAAGCAATTCAGCGAGGGAGAAGAATGACCCCTGACTAAACGAAGCCTTTATTTGCTTGGCGAGAACGCTGAAGAATAGGGGGCCGGGCCCTTAGCTCTAAGCACAGGGACCATAGAATTAAAAAATATATATATATATTTTTTTTTACTTCTTCGCCAACTTATTATCTCTTACTATATCATATTATACAGATGGCAGAACTACGTAGAACAAAGCTCAAAATTTTTTTATGCATTTTTTATTCCAATCTTTGCACTTTATTGCTCCTCTCTAGCCTTCAACAAAGAAAAGCATTCTCTTCTTTTAGTTGTAAATAAAATCAAGAGAGGCTTACCTTTCTATTGAAGTATTCTGCATGTCGTACAAAAGTCATTGCCATTGCCAAGGTTTTTGCGGCCATGGTTAGATTAAATTGAGTCATTTTTTCAGCACTATCTCGTATCCGATATAGACTAGTACAAATCAATAAAGAGGAGGGTCTCTACACACCTTGAGGCAGAGGGCGCAGCAAAATATAGATTTTTTCAAATATTTGAAAAAATGCCGCAGGTCCGGCCGGAATAAGCCGGGGGTGTCTAGAAAATGAAATGGCGGAAAGAAAACGAAACCGAAAGATTGTGTTTCCACTCTGCGCTTCGCTTCCTTAAGCTCACTTGGTGAAAATGGTAAACACGACAGACTTAAAATCTGTTCCTATGGGTTATCGGTTCAAGTCCGATAGTGAGCATACTCGCTTGGTGAAAATGGTAAACACGGCAGTCTCAAAATCTGTTCCTATGGGTTATCGGTTCAAATCCGATAGCGAGTATCTTAATGTCCAAATTGGAAAAAAGGGCGAGTATAACTTAATAGGTGAAAGTGTCAGATTGTGAATTTGAAAACACGGGTTCGAATCCCGTTATTCGCCAAAAAAACAAATCATCCATTAGCTTAAATCTTTACAATCTTCGAGGGCGCAGCAAAAAATATTTTTTGGGGATTTCCCAAAATATTTTGGAAAAAAAGCTTCGCTATAAACTACGTGCCCCAGCTCTATCAATCAAGCCTGCACCCTTGATTGGCAAAGTGGGGCAGTTACTGGGTGGTTATCCTCTGGTGACTAAGTCACCCCATTGGATCCTTCTGTCTCTTCTCATATAGTGGATGAAGCATAAAAGGGCGCAGCGGCGTTAGACATTACGCGTACGCTTGGATATCATCAGCCATTTTTGCTGATGGATCACTCTGCTCGTATGGGCTGGTTCAGACAGGAACATAAAGAATTATATGGGTAAAAGATGAGCTCAAAAAGTTGTTGAAATACTGATGTTGTTTCTAAATTAGCAGCTTTTTTTATATCCATATGATTGACTAAAGTAGATTGAAGTTGTCCGTATAATAAAACTAGATTTTGGTTGTAGAAGGCCGAAGGTAACAATTGTGACCATGTATTATCTGGTGCTTTTTCGGTTAAGTACAAGATACAAGTGGGACCTGCGCTAGAAGCAAGCTGCTCAATAAAAACACCTTGCTTGTTTTTATGTGGTAGTTTTCCTTTGTAATTTGGTCGAAATAAAGTTCTACCTCGAAAGGCACACAATATATTTTTGAGTTGTCGCCATTGTCGACTTGTCAAGCCACTACAATGAAATAAAAGAATATATGGAGATTTTTTTTCAATCTCTTGGGCTTTTTTCCGTATAACAATTTGTTTTATTAGCATAGGATCATCATTATTATTTTTTTTCTAGTTCCTTCTCTTCTTATTTTTCGACATACCTCGAATTTGAGTAAGTGATGCCGGGTTTTTTCCACATCAAACAAATGCTATGTTTGTCAATATGGTTTATGTTTTCTGGATAATAAACCGCGTAGCACAAATAGTGGAGGTGAGGTCAACCTTGCGTCGTACTACGCGACAATTTTGTCAGGGCTTTATTCTAAGCAGCTGCCTTACGTACTGGCAAAAGGATCACTTCGGGAATATATTCGTCTTGAATTCATAAAACTGGGGGTTTAAAAAATCGTATGACAAGACATTGCTTCGAATAGCTGGAGGCTCAGTTAATCCCTAGACCCACAGGTGATGCGTACCGTGTAACAGAGAAATATTTTTTCTTCGAACCTCGTATCTCCAGCCATACATATGGCCCTTCTTGCTCTTTCGAACTTTCGGCTAAGAGACACGAGACTCAGCCCCGAGCCCCATATTCTAGCCCATTTTTTCGATAGGAGCATTTATGCGTTTTCCGATGATGAAATTGAGGCCTGCGTCCTTCGGCCTGCTGCGCCCTTCGGCCTCAACAAGTATAGAAAGTAGGTTGAATCTCTTAATTATCCGTCAGGGTTGAAACTACCTGCGCGGGCAGAGCTATTTAACCTTCACCTTGCTTCTAGTTACTCTGTATCCTTGTATGGAAGCCCTGTCTTCATTACCAATATGGTATGCCCCTGCTATTTTCTTCTATTCCCCTTCTCATAGAATTAAAACTTACTTGGTGGGTGTTTTTTTTCCGTTCGTGGCTAAAAGGTGCCACGTCCAGAATTCCTATGACATTTTACAACTTTTTTGGGGCTTTACAAGAGGCCAAAACAATAGCTACCTGCCCTTCTCATAACAAACGAAAAAGGAGGGTAGCCTAACCTTTGTGTCATACATAGGCCACCATCCGAGCGAGCTTTGAACTTTCGCCAATGAAATAAATAACAGGGCCTGCGTTAATACCGCAACCTCCCTTAAAACTACTAGATCTCCCTACTTGACCCAATAATGTTGCTTGTTTTCATAGCTTTTTCTTTATTGCTCAAATAGCGGATATGACAAGAGAGCGATATATTGCTATATATGATGATTCATAGTATTTATTCCTTAGGTCTTTAACTAAGCTTCGGGTCCAACCAATAATGGATTCTGAACAGGTGTACTTCGTTCGGCCTGGTTTGTTCCATTCCATAGCGGGGTTATTTTTGTTCCATATCACTTTATGTGACGGTCAGAGATCACGGAATAGACAATCCCATCATCACCGCTATGAAATGTTTAACCTGCCCGATTTTTTGGCAGCAGCAAGAGCAAGGACAAGAGCTGGCCTGGTAAAGGGCCAGCTTATCTTTATAATAAAGTATCTGGTCCTTTTTTCTAGGGCTTCGCTCTCTAGGGCGATGACAGGAGCCATATAAGCTTCTACTGTAACATCGCCATAGGCATAAGCTACAGAATGCTTATAGGCTCTTCCAAACTAAAGAACCACGTACAAAAAAGATTTGAGAAAAATAACGATATATCGAAGGGCGCAGCGGTAAGATTTCCTTGTGGTAAATGTATTTGATCCTCTATGATCATTCATCTCTTTCGTGTTTTACATGGATCTAGATCATCTATGGTAATTCATCTATGATGATTTATACTTATATAATCAGATTGAAATAACTTAAATAA